CTTTCTTAGTAGCAGGGTCTGGGGAAAGGATAGGAAAGGTGATTTCACTATATTTCTGACCGGATATGGGTCCTATCACAAGAATATTTTTTTTATTGGGACGATAGCTCTGAAAAGACAAATTGCCTATCTTTTCTTTAATCTCGGGAGAAATACGATCGGGAGGAGCTAATTCAAACCCTTCTGGTAAAATAAGAACAGCCCCTACATTCAACCCCCCCTTTTTACCATTAGCAAGAACTTGTTTCAGTTGCATATCATAAGGAATTCGAACAACTGCTTCAAATACAGTATCAGGAAGTACTGCCTGTGGAACCTCAATATCGACGGGCTTACTTGCTAAATGGCAATTGGCACAGACAATCCGCCCAGTCGCTTCTCGTGGATTTTCATAACCCTGTTGTGCAAAAATAGGATATGCATTTGAGATGGCTGTCCGAGTTATGATATATATCATGAGCGATACGGCAATAGATCGAGTAATCTGTTCCTTTATCCAATAAAAAGTCTTTCGAGTTTCCATGGTTCAATCTTGATCCCAAAATTTCTACAATAAATGGGGTAAGTCGCTAATATAGTTTCCTATCCACGATTCTGCTAGTTACTGGGGAATAAATTAAATAGAATAATATAAGATGAACCTCCAAAATGGGTCGAAATAGAAGGCCTAAGTGCGATTTTTAATAATTTAGTTAGGTACAACTACAAAGTAACAAACGTTCTAATCTAATTAGATTAATTATGTAGATCTTATATCAGTCATTCATTGAATGATAAATAACTACAAGTGAAGGAGATACGCGATTTAAATAACGAAAAATCCAATATTTAAAAATGGTATCCAGAATGACTGGAAAAGTGGAAACCAGACCAGATATAATCTCATCATTATGAACAAATCCAAAATGTTTGTATATAGAGCCAACCATTAGTTCCCAACCGTGGGGTGAGTGGAATCCGATACACAAATCCGTTACTAAAAGAATAGAAAAAGCTTTGACTGTATCGCTTAAGTTATATAGGAATTTCTGGGCCCAAGAGTTAAGAATAACAAGTTCTTGATTACCCAAAATGGAATAACCGCTTAGAATAAAAAAACAGATTATATTTGTTGAGAAGTGCAAAATCGTATGGATCCCATCTTCATTGTGTATCTTGATTAATTGAATCATTTCTTTTTGGATTGCTATACGAAGTTTTTGTAGATGTATCTCCGAGTATTCTTCGACCATTTCCTCCAAGACGAGGAGTTCCTCTAATTTTATGAATTTTTCTAGAATTCCCCTTTCTTGAATATCATTCAAAAAAATTTCTGATTGCCCAGCATTCCACCACTTAGTGACCCAAGATTCCAGGCTTTTATTAAATGAGACAGAAAGGCACCAGGGCAAAAATACTATAAATAGAAGCTTTAACGAGGGAGTAAATGCTTTCTTTTTTGTCATTTTTTGATCGGTGAATTGTTAACTAACCCACCTCGTTTGTTGACTCTATGCAATCGAATATTTCTTTCACGCATGAGTTATATACAAGATATGAAACCTATAAATTCAATTGATTTTCTTTGTTGTTATTGAATCTAGAAAGAAGATAGAAATCAACTAAGAAGGCACTTCGAATGAAGAAATACTAAACAAATATTGTTTCACGATACCTCAATCGGTCAACAATTGTCTCCGTTGGATGAAGGATCGAAAGACCCCCTTTAAGTAATAAAAGTAATGAATATTAGTTCCATTTTGAGATGAAAGAACTCCCGTTGTATCAAAATAGCCAATATTTCCAAATTTCAAAACAAATTCGTGGATTACTCACAGTCAGGAATAGAATAATTGACGAAAAGAGATTACGATAATCAACGTGACAAAACAGAACCGAAATTGGCTAGTGATAAAATGTAATTGTGTTTTTTGGATTGGTTATTAAGGAACATAAAATAAAGGATAAAAAGAAACATCGATTGAAAAAAAAATTACAAGATAGGATTTATCTGGATTTAAAGTAACAATTCGAACAATTATTAAACTTAACAAAAAGGGATCAATTTCTTTATACCGAAATGGTTTGATATATGATCGATTTGTTATTTGTTTGAATTAAGTTTCCTGGATTTGCATACGTATAAAAAAACCACAAAAAGAGTTTCATTTTATGGTTGTTCCGTCCGCTTTGACTCGAATGAGCCTTTTGATGAAACTTCACATTTAAATTTTGTTATGTTATCGAAAAAGGAAGATTCTTTTCATTTTTCCCCCTGCTGAGAAAGGCATTTCTTTTTGACGGATTTCTCAAAATACTTCAAGCGGTACACGCAAGAAATAGGCCAATTCAGCAGCCTTTTGTTCAATTTCTCGCGGAATCAAATTATCATCAGTAAGAGTTAAAGGAATGGCCCCCTGTCCGCGGATGTCCATATAAAGAACACGACGAGCATAAATACCCTCTTTAACTTCTATTCGAATGGACTGAATATCTTTTAGAAGGAATCGGAGGAATATGCGACGGTTTTTTCCAGGAAATCCCCAACGAAAAATACACACTATGCCTTCCCTTCTATCAAATCGATCATAACCACTGCCTACATTCCATGAAATTGTGCACCACAAATAGGAGCTAATAAAGAGACCCGAGATTCCGTAGAAAGACATCACGATCCCTTGCGGAAAAAAAGATATCCAACTTCTCCCAAGATAACTCGAAGTTCCAACCAAAAGGAATCCTAATGAACTTAAAAAAAGGATAAAAGCCCAGCAGAAATTACTTATTTTGCGAGACCCCATTATAAGTTCTATCCATATATGTTCTGATCGCCAACTCATACTTGATCCGATTAAATTTTTTTGTAATTTAGAGCATACCTCAAATTAATTTGACTTTACTTTTTTTGTTTACCAAGTAACTCTCATCAACTAGCACTAGAACCTTTACGAGTAAGTGGAGTAAGTCATCAAATTAAAATTGGTTAGAGCTAAAATCATAAGATACCCCTTATATGAATATGATATGATCCCACTATAGATATAGATAGAGATCCCCGGTCTTTCTCTTTCAGCCATTCCGTGTCCTGGTCGATTTGAAAACAGCTAGAATGAATTTACTCATACTCATATATCATGCAGGTGTTAGAATTCTTTCCTTTATCTTTCTATGCGGCAAAAATGACATATTATACCGAATTCAATTAAATAGATATCTGTGTTTTGAAAAAAAAAAATGGAAGAAATTTAGGCCCGCCGGATCTAAATAATCTTATTTTTTTGAACATGAAGAGATAAAGAAGCCATTGCAATTGCCGGAAATAGTAGGCCTACTAAAGGCACAAAAATAGAAGGAAAGCTGAAAGTTGTCATAAAATGGGTGCCTCAATTTATTATTTGTACTTGTTATTGTTTATTTAAAAATAAACATTTTTTATACTATGTTATACTAAATGTTATACTAAATTATAATTAAGAATTTGAATTATTATGAATTTAATTCAATTTGAAATTCTTAGTATAGAGTTAACTATCTTTAGTATAGAATAGAATTAACTATCTATAATATATAAATACTATAATATATAAATAAATAGATAAATATATAGTTAACTACCTAAGTTAATGTTAATATATAGAATAAACACAAGAAATCTAGAACTAACTAAACGAACTTATTCATCTTTCGAATCTTTCTACACGAAAGATATGCAGGAAAATCCCTCTTTGTTCTTGATTCTTTTCTCTTTTATTCTTCTTCGTGTCTTCTAATTTAATATTAATAAAGTAATTTAATATTAATAAAGAGGGATTTTCCTAAACATTATTGAAAGATTCATTAAAATAAAATCCGAACCAATAGGGGTTGTTAGCTAAAACAGGATTTTCGGTAAATGGAAATAGAGAAAAAGAAAAAATCTCGATGATAAGAAGAAATTCGTTTTGTTTTCCTAATTTGAAGAATTCACCCTTTTTTTGATAAAGACTTCAATATAGTTTTAAAAAAAAAAAAGAATTATCCCAACCTTTTGATTCTTTCTACAGTTAGATTGTATGAAAACAACAAAAATTCCATTCTTAGTTCCTTTTATTGCGATAAACTAACTACTTAATTTGCTAAAAAACAAATAATTTTCCTTAGTTCTCTATTGAATTTTGATTCAAAGGAAGGAAAGCATGGAACGCAAGTAACTCACTCAGAACACTTTTTAAAATAGTACGTGGGACAATTAGGTCGAATAAACCCTTCTCGAATAGGTATTCAGCCGTTTGCGAACCTTCGGGTACTATTTGATTCAATGTTTGTTCAATTACTCGTTTACCCGCAAATGCAATGTAGGCATTGGGTTCGGCAATAATGATATCACCCAACATACCAAAACTCGCCGTCACCCCGCCAGTAGTAGGAGATGTAAGGATTGATATATAAAATAACTTTTTATTTGATTGATAATCATATAAAACAGACGAAATTTTAGCCATTTGCATTAAGCTCAAACTTCCTTCTTGCATACGCGCCCCTCCGGAAGCGCATACTATAATAAGAGGTAGAAACTTATTGGTGGCGTACTCAATCAAACGAGTAATTTTTTCCCCGACTACGGATCCCATACTACCCCCCATAAATTGAAAATCCATAATCCCAACTGCTACGGGAATGCCATTTAGTTGGCCGATGCCGGTTTGGACCGCCTCAGTTAATCCTGTCTTCCTTTGATAAGAATCAATGCGATCTTTATAAGGTTCTTCTTCGGAATGAAATTCAATGGGATCCAGAGAAACCATGTCTTCATCCATAGGATCCCAAGTACCGGGATCGATCGAAAGTTCGATTCTATCTGAACTACTCATTTTCAAATGATATCCACATTGTTCACAAATATTCATTTTTGATTTCAAAAATTTCTTATAATTTAATCCATAACAATTTTCGCATTGAACCCACAAATCCCTATATTTTTGACTTACATCGGTATCATTAGAACTTTCTTTTAAAGTAAAATCACTAATCTCCGCGTGGGT